CTGATGACTTCCCGTTAGTCTACCCTACTGGGCGCTCCCACCTTTGTGTAGAGAAAGTGAAGGAGGCAACTTAGAGCCTAACACTAATTTATTGCACGAGCATTTGATTCTCCAAATACCCTAATAAGGGAACTAGGATCAAGAAATAAGAGAAATAAAAAATAGAAGCTAATTGCCCAATTATTATAAAAGGCTCTTCGACAGGCTGAGATCCTATTCAAGTAAGAAGTAAGAAATCGGCAACCACGAACCAAAAGGCCATACGTCCCAATGGGCGAAACGGTAAACCTCTAAATCGGCTACGATGGAGCCATGGTAATAAAAATAATATTAATAGGCTAGAAAACATAGCTATAACCCCTCCCAGTTTATTAGGAATAGAACGTAGTATAGCATAAGCAAATAAAAAGTATCATTCTGGTTGTATATGGACGGGGGTCACCAGTGGATTAGCCTGAATAAAGTTTTCAGGGTCTACTAACAAATTAGGAGCCAGGTACACAATAATACTTAATGCCATTGATAAAACTACTATACCATACCAATCTTTTGATGTGTAATAAACATGGAAAGACACTTTATCAAAGTCAGATCTTACTCCGATGGGATTATGAGACCCTTCTTCATGTAAACATATTAAATGAATTACAGCCAAGGCGGCAAGAAGAAAAGGAAATAAGTAGTGAAGGCTAAAGAACCGATTAAGCGTAGCATTAGAGACACTGAACCCCCCCCAAACTCATTGAACAATATCTGTCCCAATATAAGGAATCGCGGACAGTAAATTAGTAATGACTGTGGCACCCCAAAAGGACATTTGCCCCCAAGGTAAGACGTATCCAATAAAAGCGGTGGCCATCGTCAAAATTAATATTATTACACCAACATTCCAAACTGAAGTTTTTGTATAACTTCCATAATATAAACCTCGGCCTATGTGGATGTAAAGGCATAGAAAAAACATAGAGGCTCCATTGGCGTGAAGATATCTTAATAAAAACCCATAATTAACATCGCGCATAATGTGGCCCACCGATGAAAAGGCCAAACTTACATCAGCACAATAATGCATTGATAGAAATATTCCGGTTGCTATCTGAATTACTAAACATACCCCTAACAAGGAACCGAAGTTCCACAAATAACTTATATTGGAGGGACTCGGTAGGTCCACCACCAACCCATTAAAAATCGATAAAACGGCATTTTCTTTCCTCAATCGCATTTGGGGCCCACCAGAGTCGAACTGAAGAGAGCCAATCGAAGAGTTAAGGATAGGCCCAAACTCTCCCAAGGGAAGGTTCCCCCTCCCTCACTATGTTACGACTTGCTCAACCTCGTAGACATTCGTAACCGCCACAATTGGGCGGCTTCCGAACTATCGTCCTAGGCAAAGGTGACGGGCGATTTGTACTAACACTTGCATCCATTCACCGGAACGCTCTACTTTCCGATTACTATTAAATCCTACTTTCGGTCGTATTCCAGCTACCTTCCGAACTCTTACTTTTAGGTTTCACCGTCCGGGTTTCCCGTTGTATAAGAAAATGTAGCGCATATAATCCCCAAACATTAGGATCATAAGACCTGACTTCATCCGAGAAACTTCCCCTTGGGTTGAGTCCGTTTTAGGTTTCACACACGAACTGACGACGGCCATGCAATACCGGTCTACCGGTTCGAGTTTGGGTAAGGTCTCTCGCGGATTATCGAATTAAACTACACGCTCCTCTAACCGAAACAGTGAACAGTCAAATTCTTTGAATTTTAGTCTTGCGACCGTACTACTCAGGCGGAAGATTTTACCTTTCGGTGCTGCCTAACATTTTCTTCATCGTTCACAGTGTAGACTACCAGGGTCTCTAATCCTGTTTGCTCCCCACACTTTCGTATTTCAGCCCCAAGGTATATCGATCACTCGTAAAACCAATTATATCTGAAGTAAATTGCCTTAGCCTTTGGGGTTCTATTTTCTATCTACACATTCTACCGCTACAGAAAAATTTCATTTACCCTCTTAAAGTTCTAATGGGGCCTACACACCCTTTACGCCTTTTTACCTATAAAGGCTAGCCCTTAAGTCTAACCGCGTCTGCTGGCACTTAATTTGACAGACTAGATGGGTGTGCTCTCTGTGTCATACTTTCGTATATTGCACAAGATTCTCTACTGCTGCCTCGTCCAAAAGGACATTCTGAGTCTTCCCCTTGTTTCAGTGAAAGTGTGGCTTCGGATTAAAAGCGGCGCATTTTCGGCAAGATGGTCCGTTACACCGCCCTCTACCTAATACGACTCCGGGCCAGCTCCAAGGTTTGGGACCCGGGTTTACTCACCTATTCGCATACTTGCTAAACCATGAATTATTCTATCCATAGTTTTCGTCTACTAGCATGTATTAGAAGGTCCACTTGTCTTATATATTCCCCAAAATCAAAGGACTATAACCACCCCACTTATTTTCTAATGTTTTCGTCCCAATAATTTGCCAGCTCTTCTTGGATCTTAAAGAAATAGATTGTCCCCGAGAGCTCATAAGAATACCAAAGTTATAAGTAGGTTTTAAAACAAGCCCATTGTAGCTCAATGAGCAATTTGTAACAGTAAATTGGGAGAAACAATTGTAAACCCAATTGGGTATAAACTGGCTCCAATCAATAAAGATTTTCTTAAATTTACTCTATTTTCTTTTTGAAGGGTTTTAGGGCCAATTAAAAGAGAGGAGTCAGCTTGGAAATAAATAATTTTAACTATTCTTACATAATAAACACCAGCTATTACAGAACAAATTACAGCCAAAATAGAAACTAAATAGTACTGGGAGACAACCCCAGACAATAAGACCAACCATTTACTTAAAAACCCAACCAAGGGGGGGATACCGGCAATTGAAAGAAGAGTTAAGGCCAAAGTTAAAGCTAAAACCGGCTCTCTTCTTGAAAGACCACTAAACTCTACTATTAAGTTCTTAACGACCCCCAAAGCTAATACTATAGCAAAGATACAAATGGACATAGTTACATACAAAATCATATAGATTAAACTTGCCAGAACACTCTCAAAAGACCCAATCTCTATTCCCCAAAGAACGAACCCCATATGCCCAATACCACTGTAAGCTAACAGACGTTTAATTTTCGTTTGGTTTAAAGCACCAATGGCTCCCACAACCATTGAAAATACAGCCCCAATCAACAAGATATTAACCACCGGCCCAATTGTAACCAAAATAGAAAATATGGCGACCTTAGGCACTGTGGCCAACAAAGCTGTTGTAGTTGTAGGTGCCCCATCATATACATCTGGCGCCCACATATGAAAAGGAGCTGCAGATAGTTTAAATAACAGAGCAACCGTAATTAACAAGCTTCCTATGGGAGTCATAACTCCCGAAGGGTCGCCGCCCAATGTCGGGACAACCCCTTGGTTAAGCACCAAGTCTATACATGGGAGACTAGCGCCTCCAGTTAAACCGCACAATAGAGCACATCCAAATAAGAATAGGCCCGAAGATAGTGCGCCCAACACAAAATATTTTAAACCAGATTCTGCACTATGGCCTGACCCCCTCTTTTGAGCGGCTAGGATAAAGAGGGAAAGAGTGGGTAATTCAATGGCTAAATAAACAGATAGCCAATTACTGGCCAGTACTAAGAGAACACCCCCCAATGTAACCATTAAAATTAAAACGGGGGTGTGGGCCTCCGTTTGAGGACTTTCTCCGTTAGACCAAAGATTTGGAAAAGTCCCCTCTTTCCTTTGAAAGAAAGGGTCGACCATCAATAAGATAGCAACAGAGCCTATAATAATTACTAATTTAGTGGCCTCAGCCCAACTATTAACAGTTAATAATCCGTTATATCCCTTTAAAGGCAGCTCATAAAGTAAGCTCTGTAAAAGTTCAATAGGAAATAAAATACCCGCCCCTTCAGAGAAACTCCATCAATTTATAATCAACAACGTTAAAATAGATAGTTTCAAAGGAAAGCCATTTACACTATAAACTACTAAGCCCAATATAATTATACTTAAAATTAAGAGCTCCCCCATAAACGCTATGCTTTCATCAGGAGGGGCAGGACTTGAACCCACACTTTTAGCTTTGAAGGCTAACGGTCTGCCTTAACCTAACCTCCTATGCAGGAAAGGAAGGGGGCCCAACCCCCCTTGTTAATAGGGGGGCCAGACTGTTCATAAGATTAATATGGCGGTGCCAATTAATATAACTAGAGCATAGTTGAAAACCAAACCAGATTGTATATTACTAATTCCTTGAGTCAATTTAATCATAAAGTTAGATAGCCCTTTGGGGCCCATCAGTTCCAACACACCTCTATCGAGGGTTCGGTAGGTTATTAAATGGCCCGTTCACCACACGCTCTTTACTAAGAAATGATTAATAATATAATTAAACTGTCAGGCAGAGTATAAAAAAGTATAGCTTGCTAGGCTTATGGGCGAGACCAGAGCACTAAAAGCGTAAGCCGAATAGTGATAAAGTACAATAGCCAATGTGGCCCCTAAAAGACTAAAAACTACAGGCATTAATTTGATAGAGATGGGAATAATAGGAGGGAGGGTGGCCTGAAAAGACCAGATCACCTCTTTAGTCAAATAACCCACAAAAAGGCTTCCTAAGGCCAACAGCAATAAAGGCAAGGTTAAATTCCAAGAGCCCTCATGTGCGTGTATGAAAACTTCCTTTCTAGTGTTGGTGTCAGATATAAAAGTTAGATAGACTAATCGAATAGAATAAAAGGCGGTCAATAAGGCGGAGAATACCCCCAACCAATGGGCGAAGGCTAAATAATGTTGGTCATAGGCTAACTCTAAAATAAGATCTTTAGAATAGAACCCTGTTAAATAGGGGAAACCCATTAAAGATAAGGAACCAATAGCCATCATAGTATAAGTAAAGGGGATCGATTGCATCAGCCCACCCATCTTCCTCATATCTTGTTCATCGGCTAAAGCATGTATTACAGACCCTGCACTTAAGAACAATAGAGCCTTAAAAAAAGCATGGTTCATTAAGTGAAATAAGCTTATGGAATAATGGGAAAGGCCACAGGCCACCACCATGTAGCCCAATTGACTACAAGTCGAATAGGCAATTACTTTTTTTAAATCGTTCTGAACCAACCCAACTGTTGCTGCCATAAATGCCGTTAGAGAGCCTATAATGGTCACCACCATCAAAACCAATGGAGCTTGTTCTAACAGAGGGGAAGATCTAATTAATAAAAACACGCCTGCCGTCACCATAGTAGCAGCATGGATCAGGGCAGAGACCGGAGTTGGCCTTTAAATTAGCAAAAATATTTCGGCGCGCCGTTACTCTCATAACGGATTGGACTTTATCTTCCACTTTACAACTTGCCTACCGGGACCATTTGTTTTACTCTCATTCTAGCCCCCCCTTAATTCATTCATAAACTAAGCCAAGAGTAAGAATAATTAAAAACACCACCATAGTTCAGAAGCCTACGGGGGAGACCTGATTATATATTACACATCAGGGAAAAAGAAAAGAAATTTCTAGGTCAAAAATTAGAAACAAAATAGCAATTAAAAAGAACCGAACAGAAAAAGGGCGCCCCGGGGCGCCAAAAGGATCAAACCCACACTCATAAGCAGAAACTTTTTCCCGGTCTGGCTGTTTCACCCCTAAAATATAAGAGGCGCCAGAAATAATAGCGGAAAGAATTACACTAAAAATTAATAAAACTAAAATCCCATAAAACTCTGTCAGCACCATAGCCTTTAACTGGGTGGGAGCCCATTAAACCCCAATAGAACACTTGCCACTAAAGCAACAAAAGCCAAACTTAGGGGCAAATAAGATTTTCATAATAAAGCCATTAGTTGATCATACCGCATTCTTGGAAAAGAGGCCCTTACTCAAATAAACAATAAAATTATTAGGGCGGCCTTTAGGCCGAATCATACCGCCCCCCCCCTAAAATACGGAATTGGTGAGAGCCACCCCCCTAAAAACAATATAGTTGTTAAACAACTCATTAATATAATATGGGCATACTCCGCAAGGAAAAACAAAGCAAAAGACATAGAGGCATATTCTACGTTATAACCGGAGACTAACTCCGACTCCCCTTCTGTTAAGTCAAAGGGGGCCCGATTAGTCTCTGCCAAGGCAGAGGCAAAGAACATTATCGCAGCAGGAAATAGCGGGAAGAGAAACCAGATACCGTTACTTTGAGCTAAAACTATTTCAATAATATTGAAAGAACCAACACACAAGATAACAGAGATGATTATCAACCCAATAGAGACTTCATAACTAATCATTTGAGCCGCAGCGCGAATAGCCCCTAAAAAAGCATATTTAGACTGACTGGCCCACCCTGACATTAATGTAGCATAAACACTTATGGAAGAAACAGCCAAAAGATATATAATGCCTATTTTTAAATCACTTATTAAAACTCCCCTTTCATAAGGAATTACTCCCCAAGCAATTAAGGCCAGGGTGAATGATAATATGGGGGCCACTATATATATAAACAAATTGGCGTGATGGGGAATGACCATTTCTTTGGTAAATAATTTCACACCATCCGCTAAAGGTTGCAGCAGCCCGTACACCCCTACTACATTCGGCCCCTTTCTAGCTTGCATATACCCTAAAACCTTTCGTTCAGCTAAAGTTAAATAAGCCACTGCTATAAGCAATGGTACTACTATTACTAATATTTTTAAAATAAAGTAAATTATTGCAACCATCATTTTGAGGGGGCCGGGCTTTAACCGGCCCTAGCCCCGAACTAGATTTAGTGGTTTTGTAAAGTGGGCTCACATAAAGTCTCTGAGGTTCCAACAACGAAGGGGCCCTCCTTCTGTTTTGTTACCGGCTGATTGACAGGTTTTGCCTATTTGAAAGCTTTAGCTCATAAAAGCCTAGCTTTTTATTTCAAGTCTTCCCAGCATATAGTGGATTTATTGTCCTGGCTAATTACTTAGGCCAGACGGCCCAACACTTACCTTCCATAGCATCCGGCAACCAAGTGTGTAGTCCTAATTGTGCAGACTTTCCGACTGCTCCTATAAATAATAATAGACATATTAAGGTAATATTATTTGAGGAGGTCAGAGTAGGGGCCAGATTAAAAGTAGAAGAGAAATCAAGGGCTCCAAACTGACCTCAAATAGCAAACATAGCTAACACTAACCCAATGTCCCCCACTCGATTAACTAACATAGCCTTGATGGCTGCTTTATTAGCCTCGATCCTAGTCAATCAAAAATTTATTAATAGATAAGAGCATAGCCCAACTCCTTCCCAACCAATAAATAGTTGTGGGTAGTTATCACTGGTAACCAATACGATCATTAAAAACGTAAATAGTGACAAATATGACATAAATCGGGGAAGATGGGGGTCGCCACACATATATGCCGTAGAAAAAACATGTACTAAAGTAGAGACCATTGTGACGACAAGTAACATCGTTGCAGTAAGGCTATCAAATTGTAAACCAAAATAAGTGGTTAATAGATCTGAGTCTAGCCACCTTCATAGCTTAATGTATGTAGTAGAAGAGTTTAAAGTAGTTTCATAAAATATTAAGGTAGACCAAGATAAACTTATTATTAAACAGCCTGAGGTTAAAATACCGGCGCCTTTTTCTCCTATTTTTCTCCCAAATAAACCTGAAGTTAGGGCCCCTATTAGGGGGGCCAATACAACTAAAATATACATTAGATCCGAATGCTAGGGCACAAGTTTAGTGTAACACTATTGTGTCTGCTAAGTAAATAGTAGTTAATAAACAAAATACGTAAGCTTGAATCACTGCTACTGCCATTTCTAATAAAGTAATAAAGACCATAATTAATAAAGGAAACAGGCTAATGACCCCACCTGCAGTTAACATACTAAAACTAAACCCGGCTAAAATAGCAAATAATAAATGGCCCGCTGATAGATTCGCCGCTAAACGAACACCTAAGGAAATGGCTCGAGATATATAACTTACTGTCTCGATCAACACTAGAAGGGGGGCCAGCCCCAAGGGGGCGCCGTCAGGCATTAATATGCTAAGAAAATTCCATTTGAATTTCCAAATGCCAGCTAAGGTCACACCTATTACTATTGAGAAGGACAAGCCCAATGTGACCACTATATGAACGGTGGGGGTAAAAACATAAGGAAATAAACCTAAAACATTTAAAAATACTATAAAAAGAAAGAGGGTTATAATAAAAGGGAAATACTTTAAGCCCTCTGCCCCCAAATTGTCTTTTACTACACCGTGTAAATGATCATAGATCCACTCAATCATAGATTGCCATCTATTAGGAATTAGTTTGACTCCCTTAAATAATAATAAACCTACTGCCACTGTTATTATCATCATTAGCGATGAATTGGTCAGAGCGAATAAAACCACTATTTTAAATTGGTCGAAGTAACCGCCACTCATCAATAAAAGTTAATCTAAGTGTTTTCAAACAGAGACGACTTCTTTGTTTAACTCGGAGCCCTTCTCTGAGACAGGCCGACCTCCCATTACTGCTTTTCTTATGAGCCAATTTGTCTTAACAATAGGTAAGATAAAAGAAACCAACAAGGAAAATAATAAAAATAAAGTAATTAAAGTTCACCTATATTGAGTCAAGTAAGTAGTAGTGTCCAATTGTGGCATCCTTTTACTTCAATTCTTCCTGAGTGCGACTCGTTTGGAAAAAAATGTCTTGTTTTTTTGCCGTGGGCCCAACCTCTGATCCTATTTCTTGGGTCAACACAATAGCCCCTATTAAGGCCACCAATAATAAAAAACTGGCTAAAATAAATATATAATAATAATCTGTGTATAATATTCGTCCAATGGCCTCAACATTATGGTATTTAATTAAGAATCAAGGGCTGGCTAAATCTCAACTACTTCCTATGTCAGTCCCTTTATGAACATAAGGGCCGCTCATTATTAACCAGCTGGAAACAACTTCCGAAAAAAGAAGTGTACCAATAACTAGGCCAATAGGAACATAATTAGTCATATCTGCTTCTCCCCCTAATCGAAAGGCCGGGGGGAAGTCAGTTAAATTTAACAACATAATTACAAACAAAAATAAAATAGCAATAGCCCCTACATAAATTATTAGAAATATTAAAGCGATAAAATCTACTCCTAATAAAATAAAAAGGGCCGCGGAGCTTGTAAAAGCAACTACCAATCAAAAAATTGAATGAACTGGATTAAGCGCGGATATAACCATTATCCCAGAAGCAATGGCCCCAAATGCCAACGTGTAAAAACAAACTTGAATCAATTAACTTCTGTTTGGCTTAAAGGCTAAGCCCCCCCAGGGTTGAAGATTATCGCATTTTTTACAGGATCTATAATTATTGAGGGAAGTATTCCTAAAAATAAAATTAGTACAACTAAAGGAGAGATAGCTAAAACTTCGCGTCTATTTAGATCCCTAGCGAAAAGAAGATAATTAGAAGTATTTCCGAAACAAATTCGGTTGTATAGATAGAGGGAGTACGCCGCCGACCAAACCATACCTGAAGCAGCTAAAACCCCAATCCCCAAATTGTACTCAAAGGCGGCTAATAAAGAAAAAAACTCTGCAACAAAATTACAACTTAAAGGAATGCCCATATTAGTTAATGTTAAGACTAGCATTATGATAGCAAAAAGGGGCATTGTAATGGTCACTCCACGGTAATATTTTATAAGACGAGTGTGGTGACGCTCATATAAATAAGTAACCGCAATAAAGAGAGCCGAACTAACAATACCATGAGCCAACATCATAAAAACAGCGGCGACCAGACCTTCTATTGTATGAGTAAATAAGCCCAAAGTAACCAAACCCATGTGCGCCACTGAAGAGTAAGCAATAAGTCGCTTAAAGTCGACTTGACGGCAGGTAGTTAAGCTTCCGTAAACAATTGCAATTATACTCAACGTAATTATTAAGGGGGCAAAGTATTCGGAGGCAGCCGGTAAGATGGGCCAAGAAAATCTTAAGAAGCCATAGCCTCCCAACTTTAACAGGATTCCTGCCAAGATTACTGAGCCTGAGACTGGGGCCTCCACATGGGCTTGAGGCAATCAAATATGAAAAGGTATTTGAGGGACCTTGACCGCTAAACTAAGAAAAAACCCAACAAAGATTCATTTTTGTGTAGAGGGGGGCAAATTTATATTCAACAAGGTCTGATAGTCGGTTGTCCCCGTACAACTATATAGTTGGAAGATCCCCAGAAGCATAAACACTGACCCAATGAAAGTGTAGAAGAAAAAGTAGTAAGAGGCGCGCACCTTTTCTTCTCTGGAACCCCATATGCCGATCAAGAGGAACATGGGAATTAATATCCCCTCAAATAAAATATAGAACAAAAGCAGGTCTAGTGCTGAAAACACCCCCATTAGTAAGACCTCTAAAAACAATAAGCATAAAAGAAATTCTTTAAGTAAATATTTAATTGAGTTCCAACTAATTAGAATACAAATAGGTATTAATAGCGCAGTTAAGATTAAAAAAAATAAAGAGATTCCATCTACAGCTAAAAAAACAGGCCCTCATTGTAAATTTAAAGTAGGCGAAGCTATCCACTCTGTTTGGTTTATGGTTTGAAACTGGCCCTCCGAATCAAAGGCCCCCCACAAAATTAAGGCGGCAGTTAAGGTAGCCAAAGACCACTCTAGGGCGGTTCTCTTTAATTTAACATCATTGTCTCTCGGAGTTCTTGTCACGTTAATAATTCCCATAAAAAGTAAAAGAAAAATTAAGCCCAATCAATTCTTGGGGAAAGCCATAAGTTATATTCTAACTAGAGTGTAACGACAACACCCAACTTACGTACCTGTCCAAAGAAACTGCCTCGACCACTATGGGCATAAAAGAATGGTTCGCCCCACAAATCTCAGAACATTGACCGTAAAATACCCCAGGTCTTTTAATAAAAAGCCCTGTTTGATTTAGCCGGCCGGGAACTGCATCCATCTTAAGACCCAGTGCGGGGACAGAAAATGAGTGTAAAACATCGGCGCCAGTAACTAAGATTCTTACATGTGTGTTAATAGGAACGACTAATCTGTTGTCGACCTCCAATAGTCTAAAATCCCCACTATTTAAATCAGATGTGGGAACCATATAGGAATCAAACTCTAATGTTTCCGCTTGATAGTCTGAGTATTCATAAGACCAATATCATTGATGTCCTATAGCCTTAATTGTTAAGGCCGGCTCCATCACCTCATCCATTAAATACAATAGTTTTAAAGAGGGAAAGGCTATAAAAACCAATATTATGGCTGGAATAATCGTCCAAATTGTTTCTAACAAGGCTCCATCAATTAAATATCTGTGGTAAGACTTCCCACTTAGAGCTTTAATAATCAACCACAACACTGCTACAATAATAAGAATCAATATGAACATAATCTGGTCGTGAAAAAAAACTATCTCTTCCATCACCGGACTGGCCGCATCTTGCAAGCCTAATTGCCAGGGCTCCGGGACATCTTTATTGTTAAAAGAAACTATCATAAGTAATAGACTATTAAATAATGTCATAACCCTCCCGGCCCCATGAGCTGGGGCAAATTAACCTCTAAGTCAATTGAGAGACTTTATGGCTATTGTCCCTCTTATTCGGTAATAAGTAACTAAAATAGCCAAACCAATGGCTGACTCGGCAGCCGCCACTGTTAAAATCATAATTGTAAAGATTTGTTCGATTAAAATATCTATTACGATAGAATTAATTAAGAACAGAAAGGAGGCGGCCAATAATATTAGTTCTATAGACATCAACATTATTATAAGATGGCCCCGATTAAGAACAATGCCCAAAACTCCCAGCAACAGCAATAAAATCGCTACTATTATATATTTATAATACATTAATTAAACTTAAGTCATGATCCCCCTCTCTGAGATGAAAGAGAGATCATGTACCACATTCGTGGTGAAAGGCATCAGTGAACTTAAGAAGGCCTAGCGTAAGAGCCATACACAAAAGGAAGCTCATTATAAGTATGAGAAAGAGGAGGAGAAGGCTGAACCCATTCTAAAGAAGTCCAACTTGACTCAATGTTCTCAATCCAACTAATAAATCTTACCTCTCGAACATAAGCATCATAAATTATATAAATAAACCACAACACCCCTACAATGGATATAGTAGACCCTAAAGAACTAACTAAGTTTCAACCAGCAAAGCTATCGGCAAAGTCGGAGTATCGTCTCGGGAACCCCGCTAGACCTAAGAAATGTTGAGGGAAAAATGTTAAATTGACTCCTATAAACATTAACCAGAAGTGTATTTTACCATAGAGTTCATTATAGCAGTAGCCAGTTATTTTTCCAAATCAATAGTAAAACCCACCAAATATAGCAAAAACAGCTCCCATAGATAAAACATAGTGAAAGTGAGCCACCACATAGTATGTGTCGTGTAAAACAACATCTAATGAACTATTGGCCACTACGACACCAGTTAAACCTCCTATTGTAAATAAAAAAATGAACCCTATAGCCCAGAGCATCGGAGTGTCAAATCTAAGGGCTCCACCATAAATAGTGGCCAACCAACTAAATACTTTTATCCCAGTGGGCACAGCAATAATCATTGTTGCTGCAGTGAAATAGGCTCTTGTGTCTACATCCATTCCACAAACATGTTGGAGGTTGTTGATGAACAACCACACGCCGGCCCTTTCGCGCCGGTTCGGACTATACCTTAGTCCCCAATGTTCTCGATCCGCTTAATGAAGCACATCACTTTATAAACTCCACTTTTTTTTTAGTTCGTAAAGAATGTAAAAGGTTCACTAAGGCATTATTACTTGTTTCTCATATGTAAGTCGAACCTTTTATATTAAATATTAAAGCAAAACGCCCCGAGAGTTGCTGGAACAAAGTTTTTCGCGCAAGAACAAAAGACAAGATTATTTGCGAGTTCCATTTGGGAGAGGCTGCACAAGACTTTAAACTTATGATGAAAGAGCCACCCCCCTCAGTCAACCCTACAAATAAATCGCGCCCAGGGCCCAAGAAGTCTTTAGTTCATAAAGAGGTTTTGTTTGTAATATAGTAGGTCGAAATTGAGCTTTCTATCAACTCCGACCTAAAAACCATGCTCGGTGACCATAGCTTAGATCGAGAATCTTCCATTGCACTTGTGGTTTTAATATGGCCACATTCAAATAAACGTTTTAGATGGTGAAGAAGCTGGTTTTTTTTTAAAGGCTGAGGGATGGAAAAAGTTACATAAAACCTCTCTTTGCCATAAAGCTTCCTTTTAAAAACGTAAAAACTACTTTCTGCTTCAATTAACCCAAATAATCATTCAAAGTCTTTAAGATTCTGGAGAGTGGGGGCTTCCCGCATGCAGTCTCTGAGGATCCTATCACTTTGGCCCGTTGGTCGCACCTCGGATAGTTTCCGGCTGATTGGCCCATAAAATAAGATTTTGGCTGTCTTAACTTAAAACGAGCACTTATTTTAGGGAGGGCTTTCCCAGCATATAGCGGGATAATGATTGAAAACATTACTGTCTTCAACGGCTAGAATTAACCGTGAACATGTGATGGGCCCACACAATAAAGCCTAATATTCCAATAGATAACATGGCATAAACCATCCCTAAATACCCAAAGATCTGTTTCTTAGCAGAAAAAGTTGGTACTATTTGAGAAATCATTCCAAAACCTGGTAAAATTAAAATGTAAACCTCTGGATGGCCAAAGAACCAGAATAAATGTTGAAATAAGATTGGATCACCCCCCCCTGCTGGATCAAAGAAGGTAGTATTAAAGTTTCTATCCGTCAAAAGCATAGTTATGGCCCCAGCTAATACCGGAAGCGATAGAAGCAGTAAAAAGGCAGTAATTAGTATAGACCATACGAAGAGTGGTAGTCGATCCATTGTTACTCCCGGAGCCCTCATGTTTAATATGGTTGTTATAAAGTTCATTGCCCCCAATATTGAGGAGGCTCCCGCTAGATGGAGACTAAAAATAGCCATGTCGACAGCTCCCCCAGAATGTGCTTGAATGCTGGACAAAGGAGGATAGATCGTCCACCCGGCCCCAACTCCTTGTTCCACAAAGGAAGACCCTAATAACAGAATTAAAGCAGGAGGTAACAACCAAAAACTTATGTTATTAAGTCGTGGAAAGGCCATATCCGGCGCACCGATATATAGGGGAACTAGCCAATTGCCAAAGCCTCCTATCATAACTGGCATGACTAGGAAGAAAATCATAATAAGGGCATGCGCTGTAACTATTACATTATAAAGGTGGTCGTCCCCTAACATGGTGCCAGGGGCAGATAGTTCTAATCTTATCAACATACTTAAAGCAGTGCCTATCATACCGGACCCTATTCCAAATATTAGATATAATGTGCCGATATCTTTATGGTTTGTGGAAAATACTCAACGAGCTAAATACCTATCTACCATTGTATGAATCGACGCCGGAGAAACCTTCGGTTAACTTCCCCATCAGTAAATGCAAATATATAAAAACAACCATACTACATCCACAAAATGCCAATACCAACTTGCAGCCTCAAACCCAATGTGGTGATGACGAGTGAATTGATGACCAATCAATCTGGCCAAGCAAACGATTAGAAAGGTGGTCCCTATTAGAACATGTAGGCCATGAAACCCAGTTGCCACAAAGAAGGTTGAGCCATAAACAGAGTCCGAGATAGCAAAAGGTGCTTCATAATACTCCATTGCTTGTAGCCCCGTAAATATGATCCCCAAAAGAACCGTGCTTGTTAAACCCTTAATTGCTTCTTTTTTTCTACCACTAACTATGGCGTGATGGGCCCAAGTGACTGTGGCCCCAGAGCTTAATAAGACAGCTGTGTTTAACAGAGGGACTGAAAAGGGATTCAATGGATTTATCCCTTGGGGCGGCCAAACAGCACCAACCTCAATGGTTGGTGACAAACTACTGTGGAAAAAGGCCCAAAAAAAGGAGAAAAAAAAAAGAACTTCGGAAGCGATAAATAAAAGCATCCCATACTTTAGCCCTTGTTTAACAGCTAAAGTGTGGTGGCCCTGAAAAGTGGCCTCTCTAATAACATCTCTTCATCAAACTATCATAGTAAATGCAAGTGTTATTGCCCCCATATATAAAACTCAACTTTGACTATAATGAAAATACACAACACTACCTATAGTTATAAAAAGAGCCCCGCACGCCCCTATGTATGGTCAAGGGCTGGGATCTACTAAATGATAGGGGTGGTACACAGTAGACTTCATCGTACTTAGATCCCCAAGAAACCGAAATGCCAACAACAGGCTAAATTGGTCTTCCCATCTCAATGAGATGAACCACATAGTGGTTTTAGCGCTTAAGTACATAAAAGCAGATCCAAACAATTCGATATATCCTTCACACTTTAGAGGCGGTCAGTGATTAGCTCCTCAATCCTAAAGAATCTAAATTGATCGTAACTTATAGAAAATAAGAGGATCATTAGTTTTTCGGTCCTTTCGTACTAGAAAATAATTATATCGATGTTTCTTCAAATTGTAGATAGAAACCAAGCTGTGTTACCACGCTTTTAACTCAAATCATGTACAGCCTTAGTGGACGAACAGACCAACCCTTGGGGGCGGCTGCACCCCAGGGTGCTGCAATTCAACATCGAGGTCGCAAACATCGTCGTCGATGAAAGCTCTCTAACGATATTACGCTGTTATCCCCATGGTAACTTTTATCCGTTGATCGTTAATTATTCCACTCTAAATTAACGGGTCACTATAGCCCACCTTTCCCCCGCCTTAAGACGGCTTCTGGTGTCTGCTCGAGACGTCCCCCTTGCAGTCAGGCTGCTGCTATTAATTGTGCACCTTAAGCTCACCTTCGTTACTTTTTAAAAGGCGGTCGCCCCAACCAAACTGTCCAACTTACGTCGTTCCTCCCATCATTAGAGAGTTAGCTCTCTTAAAATAAAAGAGTGGGGGCCTAAAACGGTTAAACCACATAATTTTTATTTAAGAGCAAGAATAAAACGTTTTATATTTCAGCCGTATAACTTTCCAGTAAAGCTCAATGGGGTCTTTTCGTCTAACAATTTGGACGTAGCATCTTCACTACGAATTCAATTTCACTGGGAGTCTTCTTAAGACAGAGGGGCCTTCGTGACGCCATTCATACCGGCCAACAATTAATTGGCTATTGATTACGCTACATTATCACGGTCAGTGTTACCGCGGCCATTCAATTGTCTTTATGAAGTCGGCTCTTACCGACCCTTTTAGATACAACCATTGGGCAGGCCTCACCCTCCATACTTCTATTTTCATATTAGCAGAGAGCTATGTTTTTGGTAAACAGTCGAGGCCCTGTGTTTTGATAAACCCCCTAATGGGGCTCTAACATTTTGCCGAGTTCCTTAAGAAAAATTTTCCCCTCACTATCCCCCACTTGTGTTAGGTTAGTACAGTTGTATGTCTATTTAGTAATTCTTTCCTGGCACACCAAGTGCGTCTATTACTATGGCCCATCGATGCAACCTTTGGGCCGCCATCTTAGGGACTGCCTTACCCAAGCCCTTGGGCTTGGAAGCCTGGGGGAGTGATCCAACGATTTTTTACTCATGTTCACATTATCATTTCTGATGCTTAGGGCTTTCACTGAGCCACTTTACAGTACGTTCTGCTACCAAGCGAGACTCGCCCTCAGAGTTTCAGTTCCATTTTAGCCACCTTAATTTTAGAGATAGGAGAGTTTCTTGAGTGAACTGCTACGTCATCTTTCAAAGGTGGCTGGCTCCAAGCCTACTTTCTCATTGTCTCAACCCAATATCTCTTTTTCACTTGACAATTTGAATCCTTTTGGACCCCAAAATAAATCTATGACTTTAACTTCTGATTAGGGTTTGCCCTTTTGACAATTGACCTTATCGCCTATTGTCTGTCTGCCTACTTCAGTTTTTGTCACATTCATAGTTAATCCCTCGGTTTGGAGTGATCGAACTTTACCATGAAAAAACAATCGTGGGCGCACTACTTCAATAGTTTTCGCAGAAAACCAGCTATTTCCAAGTTCGATTGGTCTTTCACCCCTAACCACAGGTCCTCCGAGGTTTTTGCTACAACCACCGGTTCGCTCCTTTGAACTGCCCATGGTTAGATCACTTGGTTTCGGGTTATTTGACTAAAGGGGCTTCCCCCTTGATTACACTTCACCTTTGTTCCATAACTTAAGTCTGCCAAACTTTCTCTTGTGAACCCATTATACAAAAGGTACGACGCCTTGCGTCTGCTTTAAGGGACTCATTTCAAGATCTTTTCAAATCTCTTTCAACTTTCCTTTACAGTACTCTCTCTTTCGGTATTGGACTAACATTTAGTCTTAGATGTATGGGCACCTATCTTCCATTATTTACTCGCATCATTGGACTAATCCACTTTCGCTCACCGCTACTTACGGAATCTCGTTTGATTTCTCTGCGGTCGGCTCTGGTACTGAGATGTTTCACTTCCCAGCTCTTTCCACTGCGTTTCCGCTTGGAGATACGATTTCTAAGCCTCTTCCTCGCTTTTTCGGTCTTCTCGTCCTATTTAGCCAATCCTAGTTATCCATTCGTCCCTTTTTTTATTAAAATAAAAGTTGTATGCCAACATTTAGAACTTAAGTTGACTTCATCAATCATAATTGTAGAGGCAGGAGTCGAACCTACATCCCCAGGTTATGAGC